ATGGCAGTTCCAAAAAAACGTACTTCTATGTCAAAAAAACGTATTCGTAGAAATATTTGGAAGAAAAAAGGATATTTAGTTGCAGTAAAAACTTTTTCTTTAGCGAAATCGGTTTCCACCGGGCATTCAAAAAGTTTTTTTGTGCGACAAACAAATAATAAAGTCTTAGAATAATCTCAATTGATATAGCCTAAAGAACCCCAAATTTTGTAAGATGAATGTTAACTAATGTATTTTTCTGTATTAAATTTCTCAATATTACTTAGAACTCACTGCTGTGATATATAGAATAAGAGTTTTTTGTATATTGGGTTCTAAGTATTATTTTTTTCCCTATCACAATTGTACTTTTCACAATAGAAAAGTACAATTGTGATAGAGATTGAAACTCTTTTGTTATATGCCTATCCCAAAACTTAATTGGTTTTGTAAATGGTATTATAAATTAAAAATTATATGCGCAATAAAGAATATTAATACTTTAATTTAAATATACTAAGGTATCGAAATCATTAGAAAAATAACAAATTTTTTGTATTTAATGATGAAATTGTGATAGATATGAAATCCTAGTTATTTGATTTTGTTCATTGAAAAAAAAACTCAATCTTTTTCATTTGAATCCATGAAATCGGATAAATGAAAAACAAATCATAAAAAAATTGAGAAAAAAAGACAATTCTTAGTTTTATACCTCAACCGAGAAAAAACTATGGAGTTCCAACTGTTTGGAGAAAACTTAGTTTCTAGTACATGAAAGTTGATTGTTAAAAAACCCACGACGATACTACCTAGGTAGGTATTTTATTGAAGATTCAAATATTTAAACCACAAACCAGTCTTTATTCATTGATTCTAATTAATGTTTCCTAAACTATATTGAATCCTTGAATCTCGACGATTCAACATGAATTGACTATTATTATTTCAAGTAAGCCGCCGTGGTGAAATCGGTAGACACGCTGCTCTTAGGAAGCAGTGCTAAAGCATCTCGGTTCGAGTCCGAGTGGCGGCATCTTCTAAAAGAGATACAATAGATCCTAAAATGTATTCAATTCGCGATTTCCAATTCTGTAATGGGACCCCTTTTATGATATTTGTGACTTTAGAACATATATTAACTCATATCTCTTTTTCGATCATTTCAATTGTGATTATGATTCATTTGATGACCTTATTAGTCCACAAAATTGTAGGATTACGTGATTCATCAGAAAAAGGGATGATAGCTACCTTTTTCTCTATAACAGGATTATTAATTTCTCGTTGGATTTCTTCGGGACATTTTCCATTAAGTAATTTATACGAGTCATTAATCTTCCTTTCGTGTAGTTTCTTCATTATTCATATGATTCCCAAGATACGTAACCTTAAAAACGATTTAAGCACAATAATTGCACCAAGTACCATTTTTACTCAAGGCTTTGCCATGTCGGGTCTTTCAACTGAAATGCATCAATCCACAATATTAGTACCTGCTCTACAATCTCAGTGGTTAATGATGCACGTAAGTATGATGTTATTGAGCTATGCAGCTCTTTTATGCGGATCATTATTATCAGTCGCTCTTCTAGTCATTACATTTCGAAAAAACATCAAAATTTTTTGTAAAAGCTATAATTTATTAATTAAGTCATTTTTCTTTGGTGAGATTGAATATTTGAATGAAAAAAGAAGTGTTTTTAAAAACACTTCTTTTCCTTCATTTCAAAATTATTACAAATATCAATTAACTGAGCGTTTGGATTATTGGAGTTATCGTGTCATTAGTCTAGGGTTTACCTTTTTAACCATAGGTATTCTTTGTGGAGCAGTATGGGCTAATGAGGCATGGGGATCCTATTGGAATTGGGACCCCAAGGAAACTTGGGCATTTATTACTTGGACCATATTCGCGATTTATTTACATACTAGAACAAATATAAATTGGAAAGGTACGAATTCGGCACTTGTAGCTTCTATAGGATTTATTATAATTTGGATATGCTATTTTGGGATCAATCTATTAGGAATAGGTCTACATAGTTATGGTTCATTCACATAAACATCTAATTGAATAAACTACATGAAGAATACATAAGATAAAAACATCATCCCATATATAACGAAAGTTTGTTTTTATGAGTTTTTGAGAACCGTTTGAATCAAGGAATCATTCAAATTTAAATGGTTCTCAAAAACTCGAGATGTATCTAATTACAATTCTTATTCATTTTATTTCTTTTTTCATTATACAGTACAGCAAACGATTTTCAAAATATTAAATTCAAAGAATTATAAGACTTTCCTTCCGTTTCATTAATGAAACACTATCTATGATAATAATTGGATAAGATAGCGTGTACCTTGTCAACTGATAACGAGAGAACAAAATCGGGATAAATACCAATACTTATTACGGGTAGAAAGATACAGATTGAAAGAAATAGTTCTCGTAGTCCAGAATCCCAAAAATTAGAGTTTGGAATATTAAATAACTTGTATCCATAAAACATCTGACGTAACATAGATAATAAATAAATAGGAGTTAATATCATTCCAATTGCCATTACAAAAGTAATTAGCATTTTTGACATTAAAAGATATTTTGTACTAGTAATTAGTCCAAAAAATACTAAAAATTCCGCAACAAAACCACTCATTCCTGGCAATGCAAGAGAAGCCATCGAGAAGCTACTGAGCATGGTAAATGTTTTTGGCATTGGGATAGATATCCCTCCCATTTCTTCGAGATAAACAAGACGTGTTCTATCACAACTCGTTCCCGCCAAGAAAAAAAGTGCAGCACCAATAAATCCATGAGAGAGCATTTGTAAAATAGCTCCATTGAGTCCCATGTCGGTTATAGAACCAATTCCTATAATTGTGAAACCCATGTGAGATACAGAGGAATAGGCTATTCTCTTTTTTAAATTACGTTGACCAAGAGAAGTTGAAGCTGCATAGATTATTTGCATTGTTCCTATTATCACCAACCAAGGAGAAAATATAGAATGAGCGTGGGGTAGTAATTCCATATTGATCCGAATCAATCCATATGCGCCCATTTTTAATAGGATTCCAGCTAAAAGCATACATGTACTGTAATGTGCTTCTCCATGGGTATCAGGTAACCATGTATGTAGGGGTATAATCGGCAATTTGACAGCATAAGCAATAAGGAAGCCAAAATAGAATATTATTTCCAATGCCACAGGATATGATTGATTAATTAATCTTTCAAAATCTAATGTTGGTTCATTGGAACCATATAAACCCATACCTAGAACTCCTATTAAGAAAAAAATGGAACCCCCTGCAGTGTACAAAATAAACTTTGTAGCCGAGTAGAGACGTTTCTTTCCCCCCCACATGGATAAAAGTAAGTAAACAGGAATTAATTCTAACTCCCACATGATGAAAAAAAGTAAAAAGTCTCGGGAGGAAAATAATCCTATTTGACCGCTGTACATTGCTAGCATCAGGAAATAGAACAACCGCGAATTTCGAGTAATTGGCCAAGCTGCTAAAGTTGCTAAAGTAGTGATAAATCCTGTCAGTAAAATGGGTCCTATGGAAAGCCCATCGATTCCTAGTCTCCAGTGGAAATCAAAAACATCTATCCATTTAGAATCTTCCTTCAATTGCATTAATGGATCATCCAATTGGAAATGATAACAGAATGCATAAGTCGTTAGAAGGAGTTCTAATAAGCATATACATATAGTATACCACCTAAACATCTTATTCCCTCTATGAGGGAATAAGAAAATTGAGGAACCCGCGAATATCGGTAAAACAACAAGTATTGTTAACCAAGGAAAATAACTCGTGATAAAGACAAGATACATTTTGACCAGAGAAGCCCGTCCTCAAAATAATATATTTTGTCGAGCACGGGCTTTTGTCGGTAAAGAGGAATCACAAATGATTCAAGTGGAGTTTTTTGTAATGTATCAATAAGATAGAGCCATGCTGCGAGTTGTTTCAGGCCCTAAATAAACACGGACACTCAAAAAATCTGTTGGGCAGGCAGATTCACATCTCTTACAACCTACACAGTCCTCGGTTCTTGGCGCGGAAGCTATTTGCTTGGCTTTACATCCGTCCCAAGGTATCATTTCCAATACATCTGTGGGGCAAGCTCGTACACATTGAGTACACCCTATACATGTATCATAAATTTTTACTGAATGTGACATTGGATCTATAAATTACAGTTTTGAACATAAAAGATTTTCGATCTGGTCAAATCAAATTAGTAGTAAATGAATCATATATTATATATTGTAATATTGTAGACACCAGACGAAACAGTGGTTTATTAAAAACAATCAATATATTTCTTAAATCAATCTGTTTATGAGAAAAGGTCAAGACACTTTGATTTTCGTTTCAACAATTATGATGATACGAGTTACACATGCGAATTAAAATTAATTGGCCAACAAATTGGTCATCATTATTTCAATATAAATATAAAAATGCAATTCCATTTTATTGAATTGCATTCAAATTCAATAAAAAATAGTATTTCAATTCTATTAAATATTTTTATGTGTCTTTATTTAAATTATCTATGATGATTATCACTAATTATTCAACAAATTCGATTGATTAATACGAGTTGATTTTCTGTTACGATGTATCGACGAAACAATAGCAAGTCCAATAGCTGCTTCAGCAGCTGCAATGGCTATAACAAAGATTGAGAAAATGTCTCCTTTTAATTGGCGACTATCAAATATATCAGAAAATGTTACAAGATTGATATTAACCGAATTTAGTATAAGCTCAAGACACATAAGCGCTCTAACCATGTTTCGACTTGTGATCAATCCATAGATACCGATAGAAAATAAATAAACACTCAAGAAAAGGACATGCTCAAACATCATTGACTAACTCCTTATCAATCTCGATTCGTTTCAATATGAATAACAATTCAACCGATTCAATTGATTAGAATAGAACAATTACACAACAAAAGAAGATATTGACGGTAGATAGATTTAACTAAAAATTTCTATTTATTTATTTAGAATTTAGTTAGAATTCTAAGAATTGGGAATCATTTTAAGTTAAGTATTTTTATTGCTTATTGTCGAGCCATAGTAATTGCACCTATCAAGGAAACTAAAAGAATTATTGAAATGAGTTCAAACGGAAGATAAAAATCTGTTGATAAATGAATCCCAATTTGTTGAACGTTATTTATTAGGTCCTGTTCCATAATCTGGTTTGACCTTGTAGTCCAAATAATTCCGTACCATGACGTATCTGGGATAGTAGTAATTAGTGAAAAAAGAATAGTTGTACAAACCATCAAAGTGACCCCATCTCCAATGGTCCAAAAATAGGAATTATTGGAATATCCTGAACCATTCATGAACATTACAGCAAATATGATCAAGATATTTATGGCTCCCACATAAATAAGGAGCTGTGCGGCAGCTACAAAATAGGAGTTTGATGAAATATAGAATAAGGATATACAAACAAGAACCAATCCCAATGAAAAGGCAGAATAAATTGGATTGGTAAATAATACTACCCCCAGACCCCCTAATACAAGAATTGACCCCAGAAATACAACAAGAATATCATGTATTGGTCCAGGTAAACCCATTATGTATAAAATACAAAATAAATAACTTTAACTATTTCATGACCTTACTTTAACTTTACTAAATAAATGGTCCAGGAAAGGAAAAGGGGTTACCCTATTTTTGTTTTCTTGTATATAATAATGTATATGATACATTTATAATTGAATTGAATTTGAATATGGATTAATGTAGATATAGATAAAATTATTGGGCCAACCTTACTTTATTTATATTTATCCGAAAGAAAAAAAAAGAAAAAAGTAGTTGAAATTTGCTATTTTGAAATCATCACTAAAAATATATTTTTAGTTTAAATCAAAGAGTGATTCTCAACAATCATTAGTTTTTATTTGTAGTTACTGACTACCCAAAATAAAAAGCTTGGATCCTTTATATCAAAACAAAATCTTAGTAATCGGTAATTGTTCTTGAATCAAAGGATTTATCTTTGTCTATTTTTATTTGAGTCGAATTCATAACTGTTTGAATTGTGTAATCTCCAATTATTGAGATTGGTAATCGACCCAAAGCAATTTGATTATAATTCAATTCGTGACGATCATAAGTAGAAAGTTCATATTCTTCAGTCATTGATAAACAATTTGTTGGACAATACTCGACACAGTTACCACAAAATATACAAACCCCGAAATCTATACTATAATTAAGTAATTGTTTCTTTTTAATATCTCTTTCAAATCTCCAATCAACAACGGGTAGATCTATCGGGCATACACGAACACATACTTCACAAGCAATACATTTATCAAATTCAAAGTGGATTCGACCCCGGAAACGCTCTGATGTGATCGATTTTTCATAAGGATATTGAATAGTTACAGGTAAACGATTTGTGTGGGATAAGGTAATTATGAAACTTTGACCAATGTACCTTGCAGCTCGTATTGTTTGTTGACCATAATTCATGGACCCAATTACCATAGGGAACATATTGTAGATATACATGAAAAATTTGACGTTTCTTTCTCTTGTTTGATAGAGATTATGAATCTAAAATAGTGTTATCGTATTCTCTTATTTATAATGAAACAAGTTGGGAAGAAGTTGTTAATAACAGATTACCTAGAGAAATAGGTAAAAGAAATTTCCATCCAAGATTTAATAACTGGTCCATTCTCATTCTAGGTAAAGTCCATCTTGTTGTGATAGAAATGAAGAGAAACAAATAAGCTTTAGTTAATGTAATAAGGATACCCATTGTTATTCCAAAAATGCCGGCGATTTTTTTTATTCCGAAAAGCTCAGAAATGGATATATACGGAATAGGTAAATTCCACCCACCTAAGTAAAGAACTGTTACAAATAATGAAGAAACTAATAAATTTAGGTAAGAAGCAAGATAAAATAAACCATATTTGATACCCGAATACTCGGTTTGATAACCTGCTACTAATTCCTCCTCCGCTTCTGGTAAATCAAAGGGCAATCTCTCACATTCGGCTAGAGAAGAAATTAGAAAAACAATAAATCCTATAGGCTGACGCCACAGATTCCACCCCCAAAAACCATATTTTGACTGTGCTTCAACTATATCAACTGTACTTGAACTGTTAGATAATCATAGTCGATAATAACATCACTGTTCCCATCGCTATTTCAAAACCGTACGTGAGACCTCAGCTTCATACGGCTCCTCGATGGCCACAAAAAAAATGTAAGGACGGGTTCGGTATTATCACCATCTTTGGATGGATAGAATAAAGATACATCGGAAAGTCCCAAATTAGACCAATGGAATTCTGTCTGCTAGAATAATAAAAAAAGTGCTTCCGAATTGATCTCATCCTTTACAATAAAAATTTCTCTTTGTTCGGTAATAACTTAATATTTCAATAAAATACTCCTTATATCAATCAATATAAAATAAAAAGAATTAGTCATTAGTTCATGAATCGTGATAAGAATTCGATATGTATGAATATGGATAGAGAAAAGAATAAATAGGGATCCCCTTTTTTTATTATTCATTCAATTACTGCATTCCATTTCTTTTTTCCTGTTCTTCTGTCTCAGAGGAGGATACTCAAAAATAAAATAAAGAATTAATTCGTTCTTGATAGTCATTTCTTTAACCAGTGAATAGGAGCATACTCTAGATCGGAATCGTAGGGAAGTACTACTTGATCATTTCTACCAATTTCAAGTCCTTATTATGATTCGTTTTATGAAGAAATACCTCTTTTTTGATACCTTACATTATCTCCATTACTAATCCTTTGTGTACCTTGGTGTTCCTAACCGTCCACTGACTTTTGATTGATCCCCGGTATAGTAATACATATGAGACAGTAGTAGAAACTCCATACAGTTGATCTTTTGTTTGCGCCCGCTTCAAGATATGATGACTAATCAAAAAATCTTAATCTTGGGGTAAGCAGTTTACACTGCTTATTTTTACTTCAACTTTATTCTTGTACATAGGGAATGAGATTGTTTCTTCTTACTACAAATTTGGAAGCTGTTTAGTTTCACTCATATAACTATCTGGTTTAACTCATCAACCCGAATGCTGAATAAAAAAAAAAAAAAAATGAAAACATCTATTCAATACATTGAACCTCTTTCTTTTTTCTTTTATTTCTAGAAGAGAGGTTCAAAGTTCATATTCCAACGAATCACACGTAGAGATATTGATAACACACATAGAGTTAATGGTATTTCATAACTAATAGATTGAGCAGCAGCTCGTAGACCACCTAAAAAGGAATATTTATTATTCGATCCATATCCTGACATAAGAAGCCCAATAGGAGCAATACTAGAAATGGCGATCCATAAAAAAACACCTATACTGAGATCGGCTAAAACAAGACGATACCCAAAAGGAATTACTAAATAACTTAGTAGAATTGATATAACCGCTATAGACGGTCCCACACTAAACAAACGAATATCTCCTCGAGATGGGAGGAGGTCCTCTTTAAAAAGTAGTTTAGTCCCATCCGCTATAGCTTGAAGAATTCCCAACGGGCCAGCATATTCAGGCCCAATACGTTGTTGTATCGCTGCAGATATTTCTCTTTCTAACCACACAATTACTAGTACCCCCATTGTTATTCCCAATATAAGGGTCAAAATGGGTACAATCCATATTAGTCCATACACTTCTTTTAAAAATTCCGATGTAGAAAAAGAATTGATAGTTTGTACTTCTGTCGTATCAATTATCATTTCAACGATCAACTTCTCCCATAATGATATCTATACTACCCAATATCGTCATGATATCAGCCAATTTCATTCTTTTAACTAGCTGAGGAAGAATTTGCAAATTGATAAAACCGGGTGGACGAATTTTCCATCTCCAGGGGAAAACACTATTATCTCCTATCAAATAAATTCCCAATTCTCCTTTTGGGGCTTCCACTCTCACATAAAGTTCTTGTTTCGACAATTCTAAATTGGGTGAAGGTTTTTTACTAATAAATCTATATTCAAAATCATTCCATTCGGAATTCTTTGCTCTATCAAAGCGTCGTACTTCTAAATTTTCATAAGGTCCTCCAGGAATTCCTTCTAGAGCCTGTTGAATAATTTTTATGGATTCCTTCATTTCACCGATTCGTACTAAATAACGAGCTAATGAATCTCCTTCTTTTTGCCATTGGACTTCCCAATCGAATTCATTGTAACACTCATAATGATCAACTTTACGAAGATCCCATTGGATTCCAGAAGCTCGTAACATCGGTCCTGATAAACCCCAATTTACAGCTTCTTCTCCACCAATAATGCCCACTCCTTCAACTCGTTCCAAAAAAATGGGATTCCACGTAATAAGTTTTTGATATTCAACAACTCCTGTTAAAGAATAATCGCAGAAATCCAAACATTTATCTATCCATCCATAAGGTAGATCAGCAGCTACTCCTCCAATACGGAAATAATTATGCATCATTCGCATACCTGTGGCGGCTTCGAATAGATCATATATCAATTCCCTTTCTCTGAAAATATAGAAAAAGGGAGTCTGTGCACCGATATCCGCCATAAAAGGTCCAAGCCATAACAAATGAGAAGCTATACGGCTCAATTCCAGCATAATTACTCTGATATAGCTAGCTCTTTGAGGTACTTGAACATTTTCCAATTGTTCTGGCGCATTTACGGTTATTGCCTCTGTGAACATAGTAGCTAAATAATCCCATCGTGTTACATAAGGTAGATATTGTATAATTGTTCGATTTTCCGCTATCTTTTCCATTCCTCTGTGTAAATAGCCCAATATGGGCTCACAGTCAATAACATCTTCACCATCGAGAGTAACGATTAGTCGGAGAACACCATGCATTGATGGGTGGTGAGGCCCCATATTGACTATCATGAGATCTTTTCTTGTAACCGGTACTGTCATATCTTTTCTTCCTTAATTCATTATTCCATGAATTCCTCAAAACGAGACTCATCAAAACAAAAAATGGAATACTACTAAAAAATTCAAACGATTAAATTAACGAGTTTTTGGCTCTCGAATATCCAACTGACCAATTAATTTCTTATAACGTACTCTATTTTTCTTTGACAAATAAGCCAGCAACCGTTGACGTTTTCCTAGAATTTTTCGTAGACCCCTTTGTGATAAAAAATCTTTTTTGTGCAATTCCAAATGTGAAGTAAGTCTCCGTATCTTATTGGTGAAACTGAATACTTGAAATTCAACAGAACCTTTGTTTTCTTCTTTTTCTTCTTGTGGAATAATGGAAATGAATGAATTTTTGACCATAAAAAATTTTTCTATCCTTTTTCTTTCTTTTTCATGGATTTTTCCGATCAGGAAAAATAATAATAATAATAAAAAAAAAGAATTATGCCGGTTATTTTAATCTAGTACACACATCTAGTACACACAAAAATTTGGATTTATTCATATACTACTTCTTTATTTTATCCAAATCAAATTTTCAATTTGATTTGGATAGAAAGGGATAATATGTTTCCCCATTAACGAAAGAAAAGAATTTATTTCTATCTAAAAGGATTCCCCTAATTTATTTATTCCTATATCCAATTGAATGGATACACCATTAAATCTGTATCATTTACCAAAATATAACATAGCATATGCATACATCTTTCGGCTTTCATATACCGAAAATGTCACGGAATATAGATATATATATATATGATATAGGAAATATACTATTAAATTAAATAATTCTAAATCGTGGATACATATGTATCCTTGACATACTGAAACGACTGCCATTATTGGTATCAAACCAATAGCGATTCATACAAGCTAAATCTTCTAATCGGTAATTGGGCCAAAGAACAAATTTGCATTTAATGAATTTATTTGTATCCGTATTAAGATGCTTGTCCTCATCCAAAAATTTTCCAGAGTTTCTTATGTTGTTTTCATTGCAAAATAATGGATTTCTATTTCTATCCGTAACATTCCAATTATGGGAATTGAAACAAATTAAAATTCTCAATTCTCTGCGACGTCTAGGAGATAGAATATTTTCGGGAACAAGGAAATCATAATAATTTGTGTCCCCATTCACAAGCATATTCCCATATCGTACAATGGGTTTATCCAAATTCCTCTTATCAATATAACTTTTTTTTATGCATTTTCTATTAGTTTGGTGTTTATTGTTCTCGACCAATGAAATACTTATAGTTTGATATATAATCAATTTTCCATCCCTTTTTATAGATAGACGAATTGGTTCGATAATTAATATTCCTTTTTTTATCAATTCTGTAAGAGCTAGATCTTTCTGAATTAGCATTACATCCAGATGCATCTCTCCTCTTTGAATCGAGGATATAGCAATTTCTTTTGGATTTATCAGTCTAAGTAAGAGACAATATACCTTGATATTATTGATCATTCTTTGGTTCAAGGAGTCATCCCATTTTAATTGAAAAAGGAAATATTTTTTCAGGAAGAAATCTAGTTCTGCTTTCTTGTTTTTCTTGGATTGTTTTTTCTTCTTACCTTTTTTAATGGTAATGTCTGATCTCGCATAATTCTCTTCAATATCTTTTTTTTTGTTTTCTTTTCGTAGATCTGATACAAGATTTACTTGGTCCTGTTGCTCATTTTTTTGTTGGTTGGAATTTTCTAATTTAAGATATTTTTTTTGATTTATATTGATGTTTTTATTTTGACTTTTATTTTTATAAAAATAAAAGTCAAAAAGAAGTAATTTGATTGGTATAATCCATGGTTTAATCTTATATGCATCAAAAAGTAAGACAAATTCTGGGAAGAACCAAGATTCTAGATTTGATATGGTATGATAAACTCTTTCTTGATTCATTCCCATCCAATTAAAAAAAATACTTTTTTGATTGGATGGGTTGATTTCTTGATGAATCATAAGAGAAAAAATATCTTTTTTTTTCAATTTGTTGTTGATTTTTTTTTCAGTCTTAGTATTTTTATCAATTTTGGTACCGATATGTGTATTGGTCCAGGTCTCAATATTGATATTTTTTCTAAGACAAAAGTGGAGAATTCGACAATCAAAATATTTTCTATCTAGATTTTTATGCGTATCAATAATATATCCTTCTTCTAGATAATCACTAATAGCTGTACTTACCAATACATAAAATGATTCGGATTTTGGTTTATTGAAATTATATGGAATTTTTTGAACCCCGTTTACTTGTAATCTTGACCCATAAATATCAAAATCCTCCTTATCCCCATAGTTCATATATTTATGTGATAAAAGATCATATCTGTAGTGTTTTTTCCATTTTTCTTTTTGATTTGTCAATGAATCCGCTGCATAGTAATTTTGTTTCACGTAATGAATTAATTGGTCTTTTTCTTTTTTATATGAATCCACTTTAATTGAGTCCTTATTTTGAATCCTATAACGTTGATTGATTCTATTTCGCCATTTTTGCGGTACTAACCGCGACCATTTGGTTTGAGATAAATTGTATTGATAATGCCCCTTTAACCAGTTTTTCCATTCAATCATTCCAGACTTATGAATTTTCTTATGTCTTGAATTGTAATCAAATATTCCTCGTGTCATACAATAATCCTTGATTTTATCCTTAATAAAAGGATAAGTCCCCTGATATTGAAGTAGAGATTTCAATTGATACTTGTTAAGTAATTGGGTTTGTGATAATTTGTAAAATACATATGCTTGGGACAAGGAGGATAAGTCATAATACATTTTTGTACTATTACTAATATTAGTATTCGAAAAGGACTTTTTTATAGTGGAAAAAAAGTTCATTGTATTTTGATCTCTTTCATCAATTCCTTCCTGATTTGTTTGATCGTTGTAAACGGATTTATTGATTATTCTTTTTGTTGATTCAAAGAAAGGTTGGAAATAGATCCTGTGAATGGTAATCATACATAGCAAGATATCTATATATATATTTTCAATCAGAGATTTCATAAAATAATGTGATTTACGTATTAATCGTATATTTATTCTTTGGAATATCTGCCAAATATGTTTCTGTGATTTTGATCTTTTATCAGCACAAGTTAGAATTATTTTTTTCTTGTCTTTTGTGATTCGTTCTATTTGATTCCTGATTGTGATTGTTTTATCAGAAAGATCTTTCATCTTTTTTTCTATGAGTGAATAATTTGTCCAATTCATGGATTGGATTTGAATGGTTGATTTGTGAATAATCTTATTATTTATTTCGGAATCTTTTCCATTTTCAGCCGTTTCATATACTTTCACCTTGCTCAATTCAAATAAGAATATTGGGTTTACTTTTTGAATTTCCTTCATTATTCGTTTTAGAACTAGAAGTATTTTAATGATCCATCTTGTTTTTTCTTTTGAAACTTTTAGAAGTATAAAGAAATCCTTTTTAACTTTTCTAACTTTTTTTTGGAGTTCTTTATAAATGGGTTCAAAAAAGGAAGGTCGTTTTCGGGGATTCCCAAAAGGGAATTCCGCTTCCATTCCCCAAACCGTTAAAAAACAAAAATTGTCTTTTTTTCCTTTTTTTTTTATTTGATCCCTAGGATGAGATCGTATTTTAGATCTTCGCCAAGGTTTCAAACAGAAAGGAAATAGAATCTTTATCTGAATACCGTCTGCTAACCAATCTTTGGGAAATTCTGTTTCTGATAATTGAACACCATTATAAGTGCATTTAACATGCATTTCTCTATTCCACTCCTTCAAATCCTCATACCATTCGGGGAATTGGAATAATAACATACGGCCAATATTTTTAGCAATTATCAATGAAGGCAATACAATGTATTTTCTAAGAAAAGATTGGGTTACTAACATCAAACCTCTTATTGCTTGAGCAAATATAATGCTATCCCAAGTTTCTGATATTACTATACGTTCATTTTCCTCTTTTTTTTCTTCGTTTTTTTTCTCTTTTTCCCTTGTCTCTTCCTCCTCAAAATATAAATGTGAAATTTTCAATTCTGGTTCTCTCCCCACCAAATTCCTAAAAATGAGATTCATCATTTCAGAGATATAAAAAGAAGAAAAAAAAGATGTTTTGTCTATTCGATCCAAAAAAAGCGGAGAATGCACATTTGCTTGAAACATTTCCCAAATAACCGTTTTACGTCTTTGAGCACGCATGGATCCTTTGATTATATCCCGACGAAAATCCGATTGTTGCGAGTAACGTATCAAAGCCACCTCTTCTGCTTGATCACTATTATTAGTATTATTTGTAGTTGTAATAGGGTTGGTATTCTGATTGTTATCAGTATAAATTACTACGCGTTTGGCTTTTCTTGAACGAATTTCATGATCTTCCTTGGATTCTTCCTCATTTTCTGCCTCCTGTTCTTTCAAATCATCAGTTAATTTGTATGACCACCGAGGAACCCTTTTATGGATTTCTTCTATTCCAATAGATTTATTTCTAATTATTGTTTGATCATTTGGATCAGTTGTAATTACATCGAATACCCATTTTAAAGCTTTTGTTTGATTTTCAAAATCAATTCTTGTTTGCTCTCTCAATAAAGAATATTTTTTAAAATGCAAAATGGGTGCAGGCTCAAAAGGAAATTCTTTGATTGAGGTTAAGGAATTACCAATATAATTCAGTAATGATTCCCTATCAGGCGGATTCTTTTGATGTTCAAATTTTCTGGAATAATTAGAATTATTAGGAAGTAGCCCATAAATCTTATTTATCCAATTGATTTCTATGGAATCCTCCGTATCTGTAGAAGTGATTAAATCATTCATGATCATATGTGAATAGAATTTTTTTATTGTTCCACGATATGGTCCCCTCAAAAAGGGGTCATACGTTTTGGGCAAGTATTTTTGTTCGTTTTCATCATTGCATAATCTGGTCCTTTTTTCGAGCATATCCAGAGCAAGAAATCCCTTTTCTTTTTCTAGAGCTTTTGTTCGACTTATTAATTCATTGTTCAAGTTGTACTTTTTTTGCTCATTGGTAT